AGCAATAACAAGAATATTTCTAGTGGAACATCTTTGACTATCCCTAGAAAGATAGTTCACTAATAGACCGAGGGATAAGTCATTGGACTCATTCATATTCAGATCATGAATGTTTGGAATCCAAATTATACAAGGAGACATTGCTTTTGCTAATTCGAATTGAAGGGTGATCAAAAATCGGTCTATGTCCGGTATAAGATCCCTAGGTAGCACATCCTTCATAGTTATAAACTTGAGCTTCCTATCAAGGTCACGGTCGAAATCCTCACTATCATCACTATCATAACTATAGTAACTATCCTCACTCTCGTTACTAGGTAAAAGACTGTAAATGGTACCCTCTTTTTCATCAAAAATTTTCTCTTCACTATCATTCTCATCAATATTAAAACCCTTAGGATGGTTATCCAGGAACTTGTTCAGAAATACTGTAATGAAAGGAACATAAGAGTTTTTCGCGAGGTATTTGACCAAAAAGGATCGTCCAGTTCCTATAGAACCAATCACTAAAATACCCCCTCCTAGGGGTAGGGCTAAGCGGAGCGAAAAGGGTTTCCTATTGGATGGTAAATCAAAACTACTAGCTCCACACGGGGTTTGTGAATAAGTGATTGTCTGATAATGAGCAAGGAATATCCGTCTTTCTGCTAAGCAGGATGGATTGAACTCATAATTCATTAGATCCTTTTTATGAATGTCAATTAAATTTCGTAAGTAAATTGTTCCCGGTTGTTCAATCATTTGATAACCAGAGTTATTCTTTGCTAAATGATCACTATGAGTCAGACTCAATAGAATTTGATCAATCCCTTTTTCTGCCGTTAAGGTAGAGAACTGAACCAAGAATTCTCTTTCTTTATCAGCAATCAAATCACTGTTCGAGATCCAGGATTCTATTTTATCATCAATCCAATCACTATTTACCTTTTTTCTTTTTCTTATGAAGGAATATAGCAGTTTACTTGTATGACTTAGATGTCTAGTATTTCTCAAAAAAGCTATTCGATTGATGGGATTTGGTATAATACTTATGAGATCGATGAGATTAAAATCTTTCTTCTTAGAACGTATGGATTTGACCTCATAAATGGCACCACCACTGCCAGAAGCAGAACCTCGTCTTTCTTCTATAAACTTTCCTAATTGTTCCGTAGCAACTAGAAAGAGATTCTTTAACCAGAAAGAATTAAGTCCCGATGTAGGATACCTATCCAGAAGTTTTCGCAACTCAATCATGTAGGAAGGAATAATAAAAGATTTGACCTGTTGGAACTCTGTCTGTAACTCACCATACAATCGAGAAACAAAGAGAAGATGTGTAAAAATGAGATATCCAGTAACAAGAAGAAGGAAAAGGATTGAATAGAAGAACTCCTGAATATTTAGCGATCTCAGATGTGTCGATGGTGACTCATTATTTCGATGAAAAATTTCTTCGCGCAGAAGATTATGGAAAGACTTACTAGAAATCTCACTTATCAGATTCCATTGTGAAAGACACAATTTTTTCTGAATAATTCCCGATAATATATCTGATCCATGCATAATATCATGAAAAATGGATATAAATTTTTGAAATTTTTTACTACTACTTAGTATCGTCACTAGGTCTGAAAAAGTATCTAAAAATATTAAATTTAGATATTTGTACCCTGTCGAGGTAAGTAACCATGGTATATATCTTTGGAATCTATTCAATTTGGAGAGAGTTGAAAAAACACTATTTCTTTGAAAGGTTCTATACATCTCCCCTTTCTCAAGGGATTTTTTTACATAAGGACTACGTTTTTTCCTCTTTTCGGCTGGGAAAGATTTCTCAGAATATGGAGTTTCAATCAAACCCATGTTGGAATTGAAATTGAGATACTTATGCAAGTGCTTCCCTTCTGAATCTGGTAGATTCATATCTGAAAGAGGTTGACAATCAATTCTTTCAAAATGGACTTTCTCTTCCTCTGTTAGAGGTGTTCCAGAAATGGCTGCGATCGAGTAACTAGTTCTATCGTGACCACTTTGTGGAAAATCCTTAGGTATTAAAATGTTAGATACCTGTAATTCGATTGGTGAAATAGTATCTCTCTCCAAAAAAGCATGTTTTTTTTTACCGCCGCACAAAGAAAATATTTTGTTTCGACTGAACAAGATATTGAGGAATTGGCCATACAGAAAATCATAATTATTGATAGAGGCCCTTTCCACATAAAAAGAGAATCTTGTGTTCCAATGGAAGCCTAAATAATATGGATTATTCAAGAATCGCAGTCGATTTGCTTTATAAAAAGAGGATATCAATGAACTTCTATTAAACGGTTTCACGGGATTCAACCAATTGTCTTGACCGTGGGATATCTTTGAGAAATAGGAATCCGTCATCCTATTTGGTATCTTATTGAAAAAAAATGGTGATATTGGTCCTCCATTGATAAATAATTTCGATTTTTGGGAAGTATGGTAGTCATCCAATAAGAAGGGTTTACTTTTTTTCAAATTACCTATTTGAAGACCTATTGATTCTAACAACTGATTACAGAGTGGATCATTCGGACTTTTCAATTCATAGATGTGGATCTGGGACCTATGAACGGGGATACTCCCGAAACTCACAAAGAAAGAAGGAAGTGAGTTAGACAAAAAGAGAAGAAACTTGGACAAAAAGAAAAAAAGTGACTTAGATAAATCTTTTTTGTCGATAACCTCAGACCAATTCATTGAATATTTATTAATACGTAATCGATCAAACACTACTTGAAAACGGCTATTCTGCTCGGAAATGAAATGGTCCAAATTTTCCTGGAAATTCTCGGTTCCATTGGACCATTTATATCTATATGCATTAGGATCCCTATTAATGGACCCCTCGGTTCGAGAAATCCAACAAATAGGATCGAACCTTTTCTTCTGACTCTTTTTCCAATTTGATAAATGCCGGTTGATCGTGTATTTCATTATAGTTCTATGATTCATAGTATCTTTTTCTATCTGATACCTTTGAATTCCATATTCGAAGTTGCGATCGAATCTATTCTTTTTAATGAATTGATTCCATACATTTCTTATGTACCTATAGATACTATATTGTATTTGAATCAGATTTTGGATCAATCTATATTGATAGACTGCCTCCATTATGTTGTTACTAGTAAATACCACTATTTTTGGTTTTGAATTTTCCAAATCATTCCCACAAGAAGTGCGGGCCCATTTTTTTATGATCCTTTGATAAAAAGATTCATTCTCTTCGTAAAAAAGAGGAGGTAGAACCAATAAAGATTTCTTTTTTGATTCATTCCTGAATACCTCATTTAAGAATCGTTTTGGATCCAATTTGAAAGAATCAATAGAAAAAGAAAATCGCTTATGATACACCAAGTACGGCTCGGTTATTGATAGATTCAATAGATCCGCTAGTTCGTGAAATCTCTCTTCTGATTCCAAATAGTGGTGTAACATGTATTCCCCCCTGTTCCGGTACTGGAATAGATGCAATAAACCAAAAAGTGGGTTTTTGTTCAATAAGGAAATGTTATTGGAACTGTCAAGTTCATCCTTCATAACCATATTACATCCTGGATCGGATGAAATAGGATGAATTGAGACAGTCTTTTGTAAATACATACTTATTTTGACTATATTTTCTATTTCTTTATTTTCCGATAGCCTGGAAAAAAGAAAAGAAACATCTTCTTCTTTCTTTAATAATTTCTGATCTCTACTGGACCTTTCAGTAGGATTTGAATCCAGATGAAGTTCTGACCATCTATCAGAGAAAAAAGATCTCTGAGATATATTTTTTCCTTTTGGAAGATACAGGAGCGGGACAATCAACCTATTGATATTGGTTGAATCTTTTGAGTCTTCCAATCTATTATCATTGCTGGGTCCAATGGAATTCATAGGTATAGGAAGAAGTCCTGTCAAATAGAAATTTTTTCTTTCGATCATCTTTCTATTGTTAATACGATATAGAAGGATCGCTACTACAAAGAATACTACATTATTGATCGTGAAATACCGATTCCGATTCCTTGTTAAACCCTGTGAATTGCGTGAAAGTAGGATACTCCAAATTCTGGAGTCCAAGAGTTTGATAAAACTCTCTTGATAGAAAAAAATGTGAATGAAAGATACCGCTGAATTTATTTGAGCCCATGAATATAAGAAATCGCGAGAATTCCGGATCTCTCTAAATATCTCTCTCAATTCGAAAACCCAGTATTTGAATTTATGCATTTGTATTTAAACCTCCTATAATGCATTGATTTATCTAAAAGATTTCACTTCAATTGGAATTTGGTTATTCACCAGGTACGAGGATTCCCCCGAAGCATCCATGGCTGAATGGTTAAAGCGCCCAACTCATAATTGGCGAAGTCGTAGGTTCAATTCCTACTGGATGCACCCCAATGAAACCCTCTTTCCAAAAAGAAGAATTACTAAAATTCAATTAGATTATTATTACTTCAATTAGATTATTATTTAAATAATTAATTGAAATAATTTATATATATAAATAGATATATATTTATTATAATTAATTTAATTAATTGAAATAATTTCGGATCTCTACTGGACCTCTCAGTAGGATTTGAATCCAGACCATCTATCAGAGAAAAAAGAATGATTGGATCTGTATCAATGGAATCTCATCATCCATACATAACGAATTGGTGTGGTATATTCGATAAATATATATATATATATGAACAATAAAAAAACTAGTAGTCTTATTGAGACTAGAACTCATAGGGAAGAAAATATATTTATGAATGGAATAAAATATGCAGTTTTTACAGACAAAAGTATTCGGTTATTGGGGAAAAATCAATATACTTTTAATGTCGAATCGGGATCAACTAGAACAGAAATAAAGCAATGGGTCGAACTCTTCTTTGGTGTCAAGGTAATAGCTATGAATAGTCATAGACTCCCGATAAAGGGTAGAAGAGTGCGATCTATTAAGGGACATACAATGCATTACAAACGTATGATCATTACGCTTCAACCAGGTTATTCTATTCCACCTCTTAGAAAGAAAAGAACTTAAATTAAAAAACACTAAATAGCATGGCGATACATTTATACAAAACTTCTATCCCGAGCACACGCAATGGAGCCGTAGACAGTAAAGTGAAATCCAATTCACGAAATCGTTTGATTTATGGAAAGCGTCGTTGTGGTAAAGGACGAAATGCCAGAGGAATCATTACCGCAGGGCATCGAGGGGGAGGTCATAAGCGTCTATACCGGAAAATAGATTTTCGACGGAATGACAAAGACATATATGGTAGAATTGTAACTATAGAATACGACCCTAATCGAAATGCATATATTTGTCTCATACACTATGGGGATGGTGAGAAAAGATATATTTTACACCCGAGAGGGGCTAGAATTGGAGATACCATTGTTTATGGTACAGAAGTTCCTATAAAAATGGGAAATGCCCTACCTTTGAGTGCGGTTTGAACTATTGATTTACGTAATTGGAAGTAACCAATTAGGTTTACGGCGAAACCTAGAAATCGATCACTGATCCAATTAGAGTACCTCTACAGGATAGACTTCAACAGAAAACTGAAGAGTAACGGCAGCAAGTGATTGAGTTCAGTAGTTCCTCATATAAAATTATTGACCCTAGATATCTAGTAATATGGAGAAGACAAAATTGTTTCAAGCACCGACAGAACAAGAAGCGACACTTGTTTCAAAGAGGGGAGGAGACAAGGGTTATTCACATTTCATTTGATGGTCAGAGGCAAATTGAAAGCTAAGCTGTGGTAATTCTAAGGATTCCCCCAGGGATTAATAGAAATGTCTCCTACGTTACCCGTACTATGTGGAAGTAGCGACGTAATTTCATAGAGTCATTCGGTCTGAATGCTACATGAAGAACATAAGCCAGATGAAGGAACGCGAAGACCTAGGATGTAGAAGATCATAACACGAGTGATTCGGCAGATGCAGATTTTGATTCCTATATTATAAATATATCCACTCATGCGGTATTTCATTATGCCGTATATATATAAGAATACGAATTCTACGATTATAGAAGATCCATCTGTATAGATATCATTATCTACATCCAGAAAGCCGTATGCTTTGGAAGAAGCTTGTACAGTTTGGGAAGGGATTTTGATTGATCAAAAAGAAGAATCTACTTCAACCGATATGCCCTTAGGCACGGCCATACATAATATAGAAATCACACCCGGAAAGGGTGGACAATTAGCTAGAGCAGCAGGTGCTGTAGCGAAACTTATTGCAAAAGAGGGGAAATCGGCAACATTAAAATTACCTTCTGGAGAGGTCCGTTTGATATCTAAAAAATGCTCAGCAACAGTCGGACAAGTGGGCAATGTTGGGGTAAATCAGAAAAGTTTGGGCAAAGCTGGATCTAAACGTTGGCTAGGTAGGCGCCCTGTAGTAAGAGGAGTTGTTATGAACCCTGTAGACCATCCCCATGGGGGTGGTGAAGGGAGAGCTCCAATTGGTAGAAAAAAACCGGTAACTCCGTGGGGCTATCCTGCACTTGGAAGAAGAAGTAGAAAAAGGAAAAAATATAGTGATAATTTGATTCTTCGTCGCCGTAGTAAATAGTGTTAGAGTAGACAGTATAAATAGTAGAGTAGAGAAAATCGAATTTGTTTCTTCGTCTTTACAATACAAAATAAAAAAAAAAAAATAAAAGAGTGATTTACTATCACATTAAATAATATGATTTTATTTTTTTTTTTTAATATAAGAGGAAAAATTCACTTTTTTGTAAATTATAAGAGGAATAATTAACTATGGGACGTTCACTAAAAAAAAATCCTTTTGTAGCGAATCATTTATTAAGAAAAATTAATAAGCTTAACACAAAAGGAGAAAAAGAAATAATAATAACTTGGTCCAGAGCATCTACCATTATACCTACAATGATTGGGCATACCATTGCTATCCATAATGGAAAAGAGCATTTACCTATTTATATAACAGATCGTATGGTAGGCCATAAATTGGGAGAGTTTTCACCCACTCGAAACGTCCTAGGATATGCGAAAAATGATAATAGATCTCGTCGTTAACATTTTTTTAATTGGTTTATTCTGCAGCAGCAAATGCTAGTCACAATCTAAATTTCAACGAACTAAGTCAATGAGTCAGAAAGATAAAGATATATAACAAAAAGATAAAAAAGTACACAAATAAGTCGTATCATTTTATATGTAGTGAGGAATTATGGGACAAAAAATACATCCGCTTGGTTTCAGACTTGGTACAACTCAAAGTCATGATTCTATTTGGTTTGCACAACCAACAAATTATTCCGAGAATCTAAAAGAAGATAAAATAATACGAGATTGTATCAAGAATTATATACAAAAAACGATCAGAATATCCTCTGGTGTCGAGGGAATTGGACGTATAAAGATTAAAAAAAGAATCGATCTGATTCAAGTCATAATCTATATGGCAGTTCCCAAGTTATTAATCGAGGGTAAGCCTCGAAGAATCGAAGAATTACAGATAAATGTGCAAAAAAAACTGAATTGTGTGAACCGAAAACTCAACATTGCAATTACAAGAATTCCAAATGCTTATAGAGACCCTAATATTCTTGCAGAATTTATAGCCGGACAATTAAAGAATAGAATTCCATTTCGTAAAGCAATCAAAAAAGCTATAGAATTAGCTGAACAGGCGGGTACAAAAGGAGTTCAAGTACAAATTGCGGGACGTATCGACGGAAAAGAAATTGCACGTGTTGAATGGATCAGAGAAGGTAGGGTTCCTCTACAAACCATTCGAGCTAAAATTGATTATTGTTCCTATCCAGTTCGAACTATTTATGGGGTATTGGGGATCAAAGTTTGGATATTTCTAAACAAAGAATAATCAACTTTTCGGTATCTTTAAGCTTCCATCTTTGGATAAAACAAAAAATGAGGAATTCTTAATATATTCTTATTCCAAAAGAATAAATGACAAATTTTATAAGATTCAATAAAAAATTTTAATAATTATTTTATAGTGAAGGAATTGCTATGCTTAGTGTGCGACTCGTTGGTTTTTTTCGAGTGGTTCAATTAAAACAAAAATTCGTAGAATTTTTTAATAAAGAACTAAAGAACTAATAACCTACTCATCGCTTCGCATTATCTGGATATAAAGAACCCGTTCAAATAAAAAATCTAAATAAAGATATATGAGGTTATATAATTAAATTATAGCAACTGAAAACGGAAATAAAAAAGAATCTGATTATGAGTTGTAAAGCAATAAGAATATACAGATAAATGAAGAGGTGAAAGAAAGAAAGAAAAGATATCAATGATATAGAATTCTAATATGTAAAGGTCTATGGGTCCATCTCATAAAAGGTAGTGTAATAAAGCATCCATATTAAAAATTAATTAATCCATAATGGATTAAATATATTCCTAGAATAAACGAATCCAGAGCCGCGAATCAATAAAACTGAGAAGGTTGATTCAACAAAATAAAATAAATAATAAAATTTTATTCAAATAAAATCTTATTAAAGAGGCTCCATTGTAGAATTTAGACCTAACCATAAATCGAAAAGCGATGGGAACGAAGGAACCTGTGAATACCTAAGATAATTTTTTTTTATAAAAAAAAAAGTAAAAAAAAAAACAAATCTTAAAAATTCATTAGGTGGGATGGCGGAAGAAACTAAGAATCATTCATTGTTTTTTGAGGAATTGTGGACTAACCCTACATTACGTCTGAAATTGATAATGAAAGAGTAAATATCCGCCCGCGATAATTTTTTTTATTTCAAAATTTTTTCCAATCCGATATGATAATAAAAAAAAGACAAATACAGATTCGTTAGAATCTTATACCAAAACAATATATATAAAAGCAAGATATACAAATTTCTAATGGATGTATTTTATTGTATATTTTTTTATCGGTTAAATATTTTTGAATCGATTCATTCGTGAGGAGCCGTATGAGGTGAAAATCTCATGTACGGTTCTGTAATAGAGATGGAATTGAGAAAAAACCATCAACTATAACCCTAAAAGAACCAGATTCCGTAAACAACATCGAGGAAGAATGAAAGGAAGAGCCTATCGAGGTAATCGTATTTGCTTCGGAAAATATGCTCTTCAGGCACTTGAACCCGCTTGGATCACATCTAGACAAATAGAAGCAGGGCGCCGGGCAATGTCACGAAATGTCCGTCGGGGTGGACAAATATGGGTACGCATATTTCCAGACAAACCTGTTACAGTAAGACCTACCGAAACGCGTATGGGTTCGGGAAAGGGATCTCCCGAATATTGGGTAGCTGTCGTTAAACCCGGCAAAATACTTTATGAAATGAGTGGGATCTCAGAAACTATAGCTCGAAAAGCTATTTCAATAGCAGCATCGAAAATGCCTATACGAACTCAATTCATTCTTTCAGAATAATCATTCGAAGGAAAGAGGTCTTTAGTATGAAAAAAAAAATTGCAATTGTGGTTTTCTTTTTTTTTGAACACAGAATATTTTTTTTACTTTAACTTTTTGACTGAAAGATAAAAAAAAAATGATATGATTCAACCTCAAACCTATTTAAATGTAGCCGATAATAGTGGAGCTCGCGAATTGATGTGTATTCGAATCATAGGAGCTAGTAATCGACGGTATGCTTATATTGGTGACATTGTTGTTGCTGTAATCAAAAAAGCAGTACCAAATACGCCTTTAGAAAGATCTGAAGTGATCAGAGCTGTAATTGTACGTACTTGTAAAGAACTTAAACGTAGTAATGGTATGATAATTAAGTATGATGATAATGCTGCGGTTGTAATTGATAAAGAAGGAAATCCAAAAGGAACTCGAATTTTTTGCGCAATACCTCGAGAATTGAGAAAGTTAAATTTTACTAAAATAGTTTCATTAGCACCCGAGGTATTATAATACGAGATCATGATATAGGTATATCATTTAATAATTTAATAATTAATTAATTTAATTAATATTTCAAAAAATAAATCAAAATAATAATATAATATATATATAATTCTAGATAGAAAAAAAGGAATGAAATATATAATATATTATTATTTATATATTCAAAATTCTGAATTCTATTTTGTTATAGAATTCAGAATTTTGAATTAGTATAATAGTTCATTTTCTAATATTCTATTTTTTTTTTTTAGTTTGAGAATATTCTATATATATGTACATTAATCCTATTAGATTATAATAAGATTTTCTATATATAGAGTATTATTATTATTATATTCTCATATTCAATAATTAGATATTTTATTGAATCAAAAAAAGGGAGCACGTTGATTATATTGAAAGTAAGGAAGAACAATCATTTTCATTTATCATGGGTAAGGATACCATCGCTGATATAATAACCTTGATACGCAATGCTGACATGAATAGAAAAAGAACAGTTCAAATACCACTTACTAATATTATTGAAAACATTGTTAAAATACTTTTACGAGAGGGTTTTGTTGAAAACGTCAGAAAACATCGGGAAAACAACAAATACTTTTTAGTTTTAACTCTACGATATAGAAGAAATAGGAAAGGATCATCTAAAACGTTTTTAAATTTAAAACGGATCAGTACACCAGGTCTCCGAATCTATTCTAACTATCAACGAATTCCTAGAATTTTAGGAGGTATGGGGATTGTAATTCTTTCTACTTCTAGAGGTATAATGACAGATCGAGAGGCTCGGTTAGAAAGAATCGGCGGAGAAGTTTTATGTTATATATGGTAATTTTTCGGATATTCTTATATACGAATTATAATTATATAAAAAACTTCTATCCATTCTTGTCAATGGAGAGAGAAAACACAAATTTCTAATATTACTTCTAATCCTAATACATTAGTGAATGTGTCAAGAGGATTTAACTAGAATACAAATAAAAAAATTCATGAAGATTTAATTACTGAATAACTTCTCAGGGTATATTCCAGGTTCCTTTAATAGAAAAAATAGAATTGAAATAAGATTCTGGTGTATGTTTCCAAGAAAATTCGACGTACTATTCTTTTCTATGTATACGACGATACAATACGATGACCGAGAAAGTAAAAAGTGTAATAAGGAAACCCTATTTTCTTCCAATAAATAGATTCGGCATTAAGTTAAGGAATGAGAAATATGAAAATAGGAGCCTCTGTTCGTAAAATTTGTGAAAAATGTCGATTGATCCGCAGACGAGGGCGAATTATAGTAATTTGTTCAAATCCAAGACATAAACAAAGACAAGGATAATATTTTCACAAAACAAAAAAGGGCTTTCTTTTTTAAAGAAAGTACCGAATGCACAAATCAATAAATATTGCAATTCAAAAAATCAATAGTTAATTCACTTAAATCAAAACAAAAATATAGTATAGATTCTATATTAGAATCTATTCTATGTTATAAGTATTATAACAAATATTATTGCTTGATATTTCAAATCTAGATATTTCAAATCTATCTTAGTAGAAATAGAATAAAATTAAGATAGAAAATAGTACAGAATCCGTTTTTGACAGGAAATGGATATATCCATATATTTCGGACTTATATTATATTTTTTAAAATTAAAATAATAAAATATGGCAAAACCTATACCAAAAATTGGTTCACGTAAAAATGGACGTATTGGTTCGCGTAAGCATCCTCGTAAAATACCAAAGGGTGTTATTTATGTTCAAGCTAGTTTCAACAATACCATTGTGACTGTTACAGATGTACGGGGTCGGGTGATTTGTTGGTCCTCTGCCGGTTCGTGTGGCTTCAAGGGTACACGAAGGGGGACACCATTTGCCGCTCAAACCGCAGCAGCAAATGCTATTAGAACAGTAGCAGATCAAGGCATGCAACGAGCAGAAGTCATGATAAAAGGTCCCGGTCTCGGAAGAGATGCAGCATTAAGAGCTATTCGTAGAAGTGGTATACTTTTAAGGTTTATACGGGATGTAACCCCTATGCCACATAATGGATGTAGGTCCCCTAAAAAAAGACGTGTGTAAAACTAAAAATAAACATTAAAGAAAGAGATTTCAAGAGAAATAAACAATTTTTGATAAAAATATATAACTATGATTGGGGAAAAAGTAAAAGTATCTACTCGGACACTACAGTGGAAGTGTGTTGAATCAAGAGTAGACAGTAAGCATCTTTATTATGGACGCTTTATTCTGTCTCCACTTATGAAAGGCCAAGCTGATACAATCGGCATTGCAATGCGAAGAATTTTGCTCGGAGAAATAGAGGGAACATGTATCACACGTGCAAAATCTGAGAAAATACCACATGAATATTCCACCATAGTAGGTATTCAAGAATCAATACATGAAATTTTAATGAATTTGAAAGAAATTGTATTGAGAAGTAATCTGTATGGAACTCGGGATGCGTCTATTTGTTTTCAAGGTCCTGGATATGTAACTGCTCAAGACATCATTTTACCACCTTCGGTGGAAATCGTTGATGATACACAACATATAGCTAACCTAACAGAACC